TCCTATACTAGAAAAGGGTAAAGTAACATAAATAAAGTGCGGCTGGTTGGATCCAACCTATATTTTTGAAATATACAACTCGTACACACTCCCTTTCCAAAAAAAATCAATACGCCAAGCACTACAGTTAGATTTATTGTATTTGTTGCTAAAATATCAGTATTAAATCCGAAACTCCCGGCGGATGGCCAATAGCCAAAGGAAACAAAAAAATCGGTTACATTTTTCATATGCTCTCCTCTTTCTTATAGATAAGACTAACAAAGAACAGAGTTCTTTTTGTATCACCTCGCCCGCCCGTCTTTGATCAATTCATTTTTATTCATTTTAAAAATTTTCTTTTCTTTATGGGAATAAATTGAATCTATTAATTGAATTTGATAAATTTCATTTTTTTTTAGTTTACAATAAAAAGAGATACTTATTAGGTTAGGTCCTAGGTATCGCGTCAATTGCAAAATATCTAATTTGTCAAAAAGCCTCCTAAAAAAAGTTTTAATTGTACTAACTAAGAGCGGGAAGGAAGAAAGCGGGCGGATCTGCTAATTCCTCATCTTCAAATAAGTCCTTCCGGGGGCATTGTCTCAACAAATAAGTAATTGAATTGATTGTAGGAGTAAAGTGTTGATCTAATTCGAAGAAACAAACGGCAAGTCTGAGTTAATAATAAAAAAAGTACGTACTTTTTCACATTTCTAGGATTAAATTAAACAAAAGGATTCGCAAATAAAAGCGCTAATGCAACAACCAATCCGTAAATAGTTAAAGCTTCCATAAAAGCTAGACTAAGCAATAAAGTACCTCGTATTTTACCCTCCGCTTCTGGTTGTCTCGCAATACCTTCTACAGCTTGGCCTGCAGCAGTACCTTGACCAACCCCAGGTCCAATAGAAGCAAGCCCTACGGCCAATCCAGCAGCAATAACGGAAGCGGCAGAAATTATTGGATTCATAGTGAGTTCCTCATAAAAAAAAAAAGAAATGGTTAATGATACAATCAACCCATTTTTAACCAATAAATTATTACTTACTTTTTATCACTAAGATCTATGGGATCGAAGTAACTAAGATATCTCGTTTTTCTTTGAGTTTCTACTCCTGATGGAATTTTTTTTAATCATATGCGTATGGTTCTAGTTATTGCATCTTTTTGTTTCAAACCATTCTCTCTTTCAATTCTTCATTTTTGGCTCTTCTCTATCTGCGAGTTCATCCGTTTTTCATTCAATCCACAATCACAGACAAAAGAGAAGGACTTATATGGGTATCTATCTAAATGGGGTGGACTGGAAAAAAATATACTAGGAAAAAATAGAATATGAATCTTCTATGTGTATATTAATTATACATTAATTATATGTATATTAGTAGGGATTAGGGATACCTTATAATAACTAGTGAATAGCTAATATTACATATACATTTGTTTCTTCCATAACGTAAACCGCCTGTATTTTATATTTCTATTGAATCGGACTCTAAAAGAATTTTCATTCTTTGAAACATACGCAGGAACTGGACTTATAGACATTACATATATCTAGTTTGATCCCCCTTTTGACAATTCCGCACTATCCCTTTACTCCTAGACACTAGCTAGGTCATAGATATGTATTTGGTATCTATTATGTTCCATAACTAAGGGATTCTTTTGAACTAACCATGCATGAATTAGGATAAGCTTAAACAAAGACTATTTCAAAAGCGAGTCAATGATGACCCTCCATGGATTCGCCTATATAAGCCGCGGCTAAAGTTGCAAAAATAAGAGCTTGAATACCGCTTGTAAATAATCCAAGAAACATAACAGGTATAGGAACTACTGAAGGTACTAAAGAAACAAGAACAACAACTACTAATTCATCAGCCAATATATTTCCGAAAAGTCGAAAACTAAGAGATAAAGGTTTTGTAAAATCTTCTAGGATGTTAATTGGTAAAAGTATTGGAGTTGGTTGAATGTATTTCCCGAAATAACCCAATCCTTTTTTGGTAAGACCCGCATAAAAATATGCCACTGACGTGGGTAAAGCTAAAGCAACAGTAGTATTTATATCATTCGTAGGTGCAGCTAACTCCCCATGAGGTAACTGTATGATTTTCCATGGTAAAAGAGCACCTGACCAGTTAGAAACAAAAATAAATAGGAACATAGTTCCTATAAAGGGAACCCAAGGACCATATTCTTCTCCAATCTGAGTTTTGCTCAAGTCTCGAATAAATTCAAGGACATATTCGAAGAAATTCTGACCGTCGGTCGGAATGGTTTGTGGATTCCGTACAGTTATGACGACTGAACCTAATAAGATAGCAATTACGACCCAAGAAGTGATAAGTACCTGGGCATGGATTTGTAAACCCCCTATTTGCCAATATAAATGTTGGCCTACCTCTACACCTGATATATCGTATAACCCCTTGAGTGTTTTAATGGAACATGGTATAACGTTCATATTGTCCTCTAACAGAAATCGAACTTAAAAAATAAATTATTTTGATTCAACCATCTCTTTATCAACTCACCTACTTTAATCATTAATCCTATATTTAATATTTAGGATACCGATAAATCACAGGGCATAATATCAATATACCCATAAATTTTTATCTTTATCTCTTTTAAAAATGAAAGAAAAGAATAGTAACCGATCCAATAAATCGATCGAGTTTCCAAATAATTAATGAATCTTATTATTCTTAATCATAATCAACGATTTCTCATATAGCTAGAACGACCCTCGCAGATTGCGAATACTAATTTGTTAAGAATAAATCGGATTGAAGCTATAGCATCGTCGTTGGCTGGAATCGAAATATCTGCGAGATCCGGATCGCAATTTGTATCGATTAAACAAATGGTCGGAATCCCCAAAATGACACATTCTCGAAGAGCCGTATATTCTTCTTGTTGATCAAGAATGATTACAATATCAGGCAACCCCGTCATATATTTGATCCCACCCAGATATGTTTGCAAGGTAGATAATTTTCTCTTGAACATTGCTGCATCTCTTTTGGGGAGACGATTGAATTTCCCCATCTTTTGTTCCGCTCTTAAGTCCCTGAACTTATGAAGTCTCGTTTCCATAGTGTACCAATTCGTTGACATACCACCGAGCCATTTTTTATTAACATAATGACACCGAGCCCCTATTGCAGCTGATGCTACTGAATCCGCTGCTTTATTTTTTGTACCGACGATTAAAAAGTTTTTTCCCCTGCTTGCTGCATCAAAAACTAAATCACAGGCTTCTGATAAAAAACGAGCAGTTATCATAAGATTTGTAATATGAATACCTTTACGTTTAGCAGAAATGTAAGGGGCCATTCTAGGATTCCATTTCCTAGTACCATGACCAAAATGAACTCCCGCCTCCATCATCTCTTCCAAATTGATGTTCCAATATCTTTTTGTCATTTTTCCCCACACTTCCTTATTTTTTACAAAGAGACAAGGTACCTTAAAATAAATAATAATTGTTCCGACGGAACTTTATACTGCGGATTGAACGTAGATACACGGTCCAAACCATGAATTTCCTTTAATTACTTATCGATTATTAAATCAATAATTGGACAGACAGTTCCAGATAGTTAAAGAAAAAAGAAGAGATTCATTCTTTTTTCTTAGGAATCATTAAATCGCATAAATAATTGTTCTGATCTCTCGTGAAAATTGTTTTGGGCACAAGAACAAAAAAATTCTCTATGGTATAATAAAATATCTATCATTTCTGACTCAAATAGATTCTTCCTTTTTATTTCCAATTCCATGTTTTTGCCTTGCCTTGAATGGTGCACTAATTTTTTGAATCCGGTACCAACGGGGATAATCCCCCCCAGAACAACGTTTTCTTTTAGGCCTTTTAACCAATCAATACGACCTCGTAAAGCAGCTTTTGCTAAAACTCGAGCGGTTTCTTGAAAACTCGCTTCAGATATGAAACTTTGAGTATTCAGAGATGTTCTCGTTATTCCCAATAAGATTGCCCGATAACTGATCGCTTCGTCCAAAGCACGCCCCGCTCGTTCCGCCCGCAAGAATCCGATTAATTCTCCAGGTAAAAAAACATTAGACATTCCATCTTCTGAAACCAACACTTTTGATGTTATTTGACGTACAATAATCTCTATATGTTTATTATGGATCTGTACCCCCTGAGATCGATAAACCTTTTGGATTTTATTAACTAAAGAGATATGACTTTGGATGGTGGTTAGCTCAGCTCCAACCAAGAATCCCCAGGGGATTCCAAGAATTCTTGGTATACGTTTATTCCAACTTTCAACTCTCTTTTCGAGGTTCATCGATATTGATTCAATCGAACGCACTTCTAAGACTTGTTCCACTTTTGGAAGACCCTGCGTTATGTCACCAGATCTCGATTTTTCATATATAAATGTAACTAATGGCTCTCCTTCATAAAGTCTTTTTCCATACTGGCCATGAACAGTTGCTCCCGGAGTAGCCAAATAGGGCTTAGAGGATCTTATAACTAAAAAATCAACATGAACAATTACAATTTGCCCGGATTTTTTTATGCGTGGCCCGTATTTGAATAAACATATATTTTCACAAAGAAATTGTCCAAGGCGAATTATTGTAGGTGTCTCCTCACAATAATCGTGATGGAGAAAACACCAATTCAAACGGAATGGATTCAAAATGATATTACGGTATGGATCCGGATTATAAACCCTCCTATTTTCATCCATTAAACAGTATTTAAATACTTGAAGTACTTGGAAAGTCTGTTTCAAATTGGTAAGTAGCAAATATTTATTTAACAAGATCCGATTATGAGTTAATAAATTATAAGATGAATAAAAATTCGCTATTTTAGGTACAATAGTACCCAGGGGACCCAACAAATCTATAATTTGAATTATGGGATTCAATTCTTTTGTAACATTGTTATATTTCAAACCTTTGAATAGACCAATTTGAAAACAATTGGATGATGATAAAATTATCAAAGATTGGCATTCCTTATTTCGACT